TCTTGAGCTTTAGAAGGACAGCATCCGATCGGGAGACAGACCCTTCAGCGGCATCTATTACCTATCTTCTTAATTCAGCTTCCGCGCCTGGTGAATCGAAAAAGCCTAGTTATTTATCTTCGGAGACAGTATCCGATTTAGCATTTAGTGGCAAAACCCCCTCTCGGGCGATCTTCTTATACGGACTTTATATCCCGTAAATAATATCTGACTTCTCGGCAAAGACCTACTCCAGATAGGTTGAGGAGGCATAAGTCAATGATGATGGCATCGAATGCCTCTTTGAAAGGAAAGAAAAAGCTCTTGTCGCAATTATTGAATCAATAGTTAACCCAAACACAGAGTAGGCTGCTTGAAAAAAAGCTCTAAGCCTTTCGCTCTTCCCTTCCCAACCCCGGCTAACTTTTTTCTTAACTACCTTATTCATGAACCTTTTACCCTTAAACAACGGGAGTTATGTCCTATCCCCCACGGTTATGCCCGATTTCAATTGAGGAGAATGATTGGACCTAACCCTTTATACAGGCTTGCTTCTTTTCCGGTCCGGGCTAGTTCGCAAAACCTAGACTCCCATGGCTCGCTTGGAAAACGTTCGTACGTTGCTAACCTCTTATTCTCCTCCTACCCTTGAACTCTTCTTGAATCGAGGAGTTAAAGCTCAGCTAGGGCTGTTCCTCTCTCCGATGGATGAGCGGAGAATAGCATTCTGATATGATTTCTTAAGAAAACCTCAGTGGGGCGTGCCCCAACCATAATCCAAGCGGGCCCAATGAGAAGAGACCCGCCCTCCCACTCTCTCTCATTTATTCAGCGAAAAAAACTACATAACGGGGGCCCTTCCGTTCAGAGGTAGCGAATCGACTTTTTTATGTTTTCTGGGGGGATCCCTTGCATGACCAAGTCCAAAGTAGAACATACTTGTATAGTAAATATGCAGAAAATAGTAATTAATTTTCATTCTTTCCAATTCCAATTGGAAATATTATATCGGAGCCTTTTTGCACAACTTGCGGATTTTCCTTGTTCGTTTAAAGCGTAAAGCATCCTTTGGAGATCTTCCAAGGAAGACTCCCGATCTTTTTGTCGTCCTTGAAAGAATTTATCTCGAATGACTTTTGTAAATTCCCATTCATCGTTGGGATAAAGAGATTTCATCTTTGCGATGATTTCATTTTTTAATTAAAAGTGGTTAATAGCTATATCCCTTAATTGTGCTTGCTGCTCTGCGTTGAACTCGTTTAGTGGCTTTCGAATGGAGTCTTCCCCAATTACGTCTTTAAGTTCTTCCTTAGGAAGTCGATTTATTAGAGAAGCCATTTCGTTCCGCTCAAGTTCAACGTTGATGAAATTATTGTCTGGAATTAGAATCCGTTGTTCATATAGTATGGTGGGAAGAGACGCTTCCCCCCTTTCTAGCGGCGTTCCTGGTGGGCCTAAGCGAAATTCCAGATCTAATGGTTTGTCAGCGCATTCAGCTATTTGCACGAACCCTGCGAAATACATATACAAACAAACAATACACGTAGAAATGTAAAAAGTTTTCTCAATCTTAAAATTTTTATATTTCTAGTATAAATGAAATAAAGTGCGAACCAAGATCCATGATACGAAAACCAAAATCAAGACAAGTAAGAACAGGAAATCCTGATGTATTTCTAACTCCAACTCGCACACTAAATAATTATACAATAGAAAACACCATCTATAGAGCTTTAGCTCTATCATAATAGCAAAAATAGTTGAAAAATAAATCTGAAAAAAGTTTTCACTGACGATATCATTTTATTAGACAACAAGAAATTCCCTCCAGACAGCTTAACTCCGTCAAGCCTGTAGGAGTAGTAAATAAGTATATAGAGAGAGTTGTGGTTTTATACTCACGCACAACGGCTTCTTAAATAACTATATGAATAGCGTCTGTAGCGCTAGTCTAAACTAGAAGCCGTTGCTTGTTTTGTTTTTTAGAATCTAAAAGGTCTCGTCTTTCCGCAATATATGGCAGAGGGACCGGTAGGTTCCTTTCTTCATTCGGATAAAGATGGCACTTCGTCGTTTAATGTGGAAGTTCGGGGCCACAGCACCTCCTTCTCCGGAATCCCCCGAATCAGATGTGGGGTCAATGGGAGGACCTTATCAACCATAGGAATGCCCGATCGACTCTCAATTGCTTGTGAAAGATAGCTATTCCTCCGCTTTGATGCTTTCTTCTGCTGATTCAATAGCAGCTCCCATTTCAGAAGACCGAAAGAGAGTAGCTGCCTTTCAAGCAGACTAAGAATCCGGTATTCCATACTATTCCCCCAACCTTGGGCAATTCTTTTCACAGCTAAGCTTATCGTTCTGCCATACTAGACTTTCTATTGATTGAGACCCATATTGAAAAATAAGAACTTTTTCTTAATCAAGCAAGCATTCCCACCTCCATCACAACCGAAGCCAAGGTCTCTAAACCATAGCACCTCGCGTCAGGAGCTGGCTTAAGCGACTTCCTTTAGTTGAACTGGTGGCGGTCAATTGAATCTTAGCCAGTGAATTAATTGCGCCAGTTAAAGTTCGAAAAGAGCGACTCGACTGTCAAGCAAAGATCGTTGGCTTTCTTTGCTCTGGGCGCGTACTTTCACTCTGGAGTTAAAATGCCAGCTATCTTGCTTTCTCTTTGCCTCTCTCTGAGCGGTGCTCCACAAAATGCCGACTGGTCCTCTCAAACCCCATATGCTTAAAAAAGCAATTCGAGACAAGAATGTTTGTAAAGTCCGGCGATGACTCGGGAAGAGTCAGCCTTTAGACAAATTATCCTATCGGAGGAAGATGCCGGCCTGTAGGCTGTTTAGGGCTTTTTACCCCTTGTAGAAGGAGAAAGAGAAGGAAAAGAGCTAAGATTCAGCCTTTCAGCCGGATAGGATTTTACATAGGTTGACTGGAAAAAGACTTTTTCTGCCGTCTTGCCTTTCATGGCGTAAGGGCGGTTTTGCCTATCTTTTTTCGTGAAGCCGACTTACCCACTACCGTATAAAAACTGAAATTCTGATTCCTGGTGTGGTGTTTTGCATCCGAAACGAGAAAATGGAGGCGTCAAGCATCTATATGACCAAGAGGGCCATCCCACGAATTGGATTCGAACCAATATCAAGCTACTTTCCTTTTAGTAGATCGTGAGTGGGTCTGTCGTCCTCCTCATTATAGTCCGCCTAGAATCCATAGCATTTCGTCGGAATACATCCTGTCTTTTCACCTTAGTAGTCCTATGCATAGTAAGTACTATACTATCCAGACCAAACATTAAAAATAGAATCTTCCATGGCATTTTCACTTTATTTTAGAAGAATCCCCCACCCGAACCATTCTTAAGACCACCAAGCTCTCTCGAATGAGTTCTACTCTTTCTGCTTTCGAGATACACCAGGGGCTAAATCTTTTCCCCACTAAGACGTGAAACCTTCTGGCTATATCGTCCTGAAGACGGATGCGACGGGAAGAAGTGGCATTTGGAAGTGTTGCTGACTTAACATTTAGGTTTCGGCATAACAAAGCTTGCACTGTCTTTTCGCACTTAGGCGCACAGCGTGCCATTGGTAATGATTCTACTACGGTGCCACAAATTCGCAAGCTGTTCCTAAGTAATCGTTGTTGTTCATTGGATTCCGGAGGAACTACTTCGTTAGGATTGGGGAATTGCTGCGATTCTTCCTGAATAGCCTGGATTCTCCCGTCGAGAGTCATTTTTAAAGTATTACCTAAACTCTTCCGACTGAATATGATAAAGCCTATAAAACAACGAGCTACTATCATTTCTTCATTATAAATTAATATTTTCTTCGAACTTGATGCACAAATAGATAGAATAGCAGCAAAGAGCATCTTTCTAGCCTGCGAACTCAATCTCATTTAGAAAGCCTTATCTCTATCTTTCAGCAACTGAACGGGAAGTGGTTTAAGAAAGCACTTTATAATCGGATGCGCTCGCCCAGCGAGAAAGGCCCTGACCCTGCCAACCAAGTAAAAAGAAAAAAGAAAGAAGAGAACGAAAGGGGAAGAGAACTTCGTATTTTGGTAACTCTCTAGGAGTCATGTTTAACCTTGAATGCTATTAATAGATTCTACAGCAATAGTCCCTCGGACTCGGAAAGTAATAACGAAAATAGCTAACCCAATAGCAGATTCCGCAGCTGCCACCGTTGGAACCAATGAAGCAAATGATTGACCCATCATATCATCCGAAGAAACAGAAAATACCAAAAAGTTCGAATTCACAGCTAATAACATTGATTCAATTGGCATTGACATAATAGGAATATTTCGTCTATTAAGGAGGATTCCCCGAATACCTGAAATAGAGATGATCATAGAATAATAAATGGAAGAATATTTGATCTTGTCTTAGTCCTCCTCCTTAGAATATTTTTCAAAAAAATCATCAAAGAGAGTTTTTATTGTATTATACTTAGAAATGTAGGTCGAAAGTTCAACTTTTTCTATTTCGGTTTTGCTTTCAATGTCTAATTCCGAAATAGAAAACTGCTTAGCAAAATCATGTAAATCTTCTTGTTTTATTTCCTTAAAAGAAGGAAACTTATTCGCGACTGCTTGGGAAGCGCAGTATTTGCGAAGGTGCCGTTCTAGCACCGCGAAAAGTTTCTGGTCACCTTCGCTATCTGGTTGGGGCACATACGGGGCGGAAGGTCCGGCATTGGAAGGCCCAGCTTGTTCCGGTTGATTGACCGATGAGCTACGCCCGGAACTGGCCGAATCTTCTTCCAAATCAGAGGTGTAGGTAAACCATTCCGAAGAGGTGGGGTTGAAAAAAGAAATCCATGATCCACCCCCCGGAACCTCCGGACCCCCTGATATGAGCGCAATGAAGACTAACCCCCAAATACCCCCCCGCTTCAATAGGCAAAAGATATACTTTCTGACAAGCATGGATTGAACTCTTTCAAAAAATAAATTAAAATCCAACCCCTCTCTAAAAGAGTACAGGATTATGAAGATAAGAATAATCA